ATCTGGGTCAATGCCGGCAAAAACATCTCTGAACAAGGTTCTAGCACCATGCCAAATGTGTCCGAAGAAGAAGAGCAAAGCAAACGAAGCATGCCCAAAAGTAAACCAACCCCTTGGACTGCTACGAAAAACACCATCGGATTTCAAAGTTGCGCGATCTAATTCAAAAATTTCACCCAATTGAGCACGTCTAGCGTATTTTTTCACAGTAGCAGGATCACTATAACTGACTCCATTAAGTTCGCCGCCATAAAACTCAACGGTTACACCTACTTGTTCAACACTATACTTGGATTCTGCCCTTCGAAAAGGTACATCCGCTCTAACAATCCCGTCGCCGTCTACCAAAACGACTGGAAATGTTTCAAAAAAAGTGGGCATACGACGTACAAAAAGCTCACGCCCTTCTTTATCTCTAAAGATAGGATGTCCTAACCATCCTACCGCTATTCCATCTCCGTTATCCATTGAGCCTGCCCTAAATAATCCTCCTTTTGCCGGATTATTGCCGATATAATCATAAAAAGCTAATTTTTCAGGAATTTTAGACCAGACTTCTGATAAACTTTGATTTTCGGCTAGCCCGGCGCTAACTCTTCGATATATCTCTTGCTGGAAATAACCCTGATCCCATTGATAACGAGTGGGACCAAACAATTCGATGGGAGTAGTTGCTGAACCATACCACATAGTTCCAGCAACAACAAAAGCTGCAAAAAAGACAGCCGCGATACTACTGGAGAGTACAGTTTCAATATTTCCCATACGTAACCCTTTGTATAGACGTTGTGGCGGTCGAACGCTAAGATGGAATAGACCCGCTAATATGCCCAGTGTACCTGCTGCAATATGATGAGAAGCTATTCCTCCCGGAACAAAAGGATCAAAACCTTCCACGCCCCACGACGGATTTACAGGCTGTACTCTTCCCGTCAGTCCATAAGGATCGGACACCCATATTCCAGGGCCGTACAGACCTGTTACATGAAATGCACCAAAACCAAAGCAAGCCACCCCGGAGAGAAATAAATGAATTCCAAAGATCTTGGGCAAATCCAAAGAGGGTTTTCCTGTACGTTCATCAGAAAATATTTCTAGATCCCAATAGACCCAATGCCAGATAGCTGCCAAAAAGCATAAGCCAGAAAACACAATATGTGCCCCAGCTACACCTTCGTAACTCCAAATCCCCGGATTCGTTACAGTTCCTCCTGTGATACTCCAACCCCCCCACGAATTGGTTATTCCTAAACGAGTCATGAAGGGTATAACGAACATACCCTGTCTCCACATCGGATCAAGAATAGGGTCAGAAGGATCAAAAACTGCTAATTCATACAAAGCCATCGAGCCCGCCCAACCAGCAACCAGAGCTGTATGCATTATATGAACGGAAAGCAACCGGCCGGGATCATTCAATACAACGGTATGAACACGATACCAAGGCAAACCCATGGAAAATACCCCTTTATCGAAGAAAAATAGACACTACGTAACTTTATTGCATTGGAAAGGTTATACTATGACTATCCTATAGACTTCCCCTGTTCAGTAGATTACTTCCTAACAAGGGTTAGGATTCTATATTCTATTCGTAATAATGGAAGAATTCGGTTCGTAAGAACAAAGAGAAGCAGATTTATTCTATACTCGATAAGTACCAATATGCAATGGTGGATTGATACCATTTTCTATGAGTAAATGTGTCCATCCTTCATTTATCATTAGAAGGATCTATTCGTAAAAATTTTCCTTTATTTATTTTGTATTTCTTTCTAAATTTTTCTAATCTATGGATAAAATAAAAAAGTCAATATTATAAAGACAATAAAACCATATTGTTACGTTTCCACATCAAAGTGAAATATAGTATTTAATTCCTTTTTTCTTTCAATCCATGCCTATTGGTGTTCCAAAAGTACCCTTCCGAAGTCCTGGAGAGGAAGATGCATCTTGGGTTGACGTATAGTGCGACTTGTCAGATATATTGGGTCATATGGAATTTCCCCGTTCTCTCCCCCGACCGAGATATCCTCTGTTTCGCCCAAGAAAGATAAATTGAATCATCGAAAAATTGGAGCGTGAACTGCAATTAAATGCATTATTTGGGGGAATTCATAGAATTATATCAATTAGAATAATTTATGGTTGGCTTTGGCTGGACGAAAAAAATGAGGTATCCAGACTCCGTTTAGAAAAACCCAATTGGTAATATATTTATGATTCCTACGTGTATCATAAATGATTATTTGTAAAGTCATAACAACAAGAAATGGTGAGGGGAAGATTTGTCCTATATGTGCAAATGAAAATCGGGCGGATCTTTACCCGGAGTAGAGCATAAACCTAAAAAGATGAAAGAGGCCCATTCAGGAACAAGAAAATATCATCGCGATTTGGATTGAATTTCGATGAAAGAATACATCAATAAGAAGTAAATGAGAAGTAAATTCGATAAGTTTATTTACCCCTTTTTTTATATTATCAAAGAAGAAATCAAAATGCATCTTTTTTGAAAAATTGAAGAAAAAGTAAAAAGGTAGAAAAACTCGAAAAATAAAAGAAAGAGGGCTGGAATCTATACATTGATTCTTTTCTTCGCTATTTTTTTTTGAACCGTATGCATCAAAAGGTGCATGTACGGTTCCTAAGGGATACAATTTTACCCTACTCAACCGACTTTATCGAGAAAGATTACTTTTTTTAGGCCAAGAGGTTGATAGCGAGATCTCGAATCAACTTATTGGTCTTATGGTATATCTCAGTATCGAGGATGAGACCAAAGATCTTTATTTGTTTATAAACTCCCCTGGCGGATGGGTAATACCCGGAGTAGCCATTTATGATACTATGCAATTTGTACGACCAGAAGTCCATACAATATGCATGGGATTGGCCGCGTCAATGGGATCTTTTATTCTTGTTGGAGGAGAAATTACCAAACGTCTAGCATTCCCTCACGCTTGGCGCCAATGAAGTTTTTTTATTTGAGAGAAAAAAGAAAACTATGCCTTCGCCATATGAATATTAAGTAATAATAGCATGGCACTTCGAATTCGATATGAATTTTTTTTTTATTTTTTTTTTTCAAAAGATTTGATTATGTATCGAGAGAGTAGTATGAGATAAAAGATATTTCCGACTTTCTCTTATCTATCGGAAGTCCAATTCAGCGTCACAAACTTATTTGTTTTCACACCAATGGGCTCTTAACAATATTTAAGTTATAAAAAAAGAGTGCGAAAAAAACCAAATTTTCTTTTTTGGTTAGCTCAAAAAGAAACTTTGGGATTGCTGAATCAAAGACAAAAAAAAGAATCCATTTTAAAATAGAAAGCAGCGGAGCCATCATAGTATTTTTGAACTTCTCCGAAAAAAAAAAGAAGGGTGGCATTTTGATCGTTTACCCATCTGGGGTTGATAGATTCTATTTTTATCTTTCTTGAACGGGAAAGTAGGGGTTAATTTCATTATAGAGCCGTATGCAATGCATAAAAGATAATGCCCGTACGGTTGTTCAATTCTATCCTTTTTCCTATTTTTCTTTATCTTTCTTTTCTTTCATCACACCAGATAGAACTATTATCAGGGTAATGATCCATCAACCTGCTAGTTCTTTTTATGAAGCACAAACGGGAGAATTTATCCTGGAAGCGGAAGAACTGCTGAAACTACGCGAAACCCTCACAAAGGTTTATGTACAAAGGACGGGCAAACCTTTATGGGTTGTATCTGAAGACATGGAAAGAGATGTTTTTATGTCAGCAACAGAAGCCCGAGCTTATGGAATTGTTGATCTTGTAGCAGTTGAATGAAAAAATGGATTTTGTGAAAATCAGTGATTTGATATTTTATCTATGAGTTGACTATATAAATATTAAATAAAAAAAAAATCCGGTTAGGATCAATCTAAACCAGCCCATTATGTATATGACTCAACATGCCAACTATTAAACAACTTATTAGAAATACAAGACAGCCCATTCGAAATGTCACGAAATCCCCCGCTCTTCGGGGGTGCCCTCAGCGTCGAGGAACATGTACTAGGGTGTATGTGCGACTCGTTTCGATCATGAGCTGACACAAAAAAGCCAAGAAAACCGCTTCCAGTATGAATGATCAGTACCAGTGAATAGGATAGAATGGAAGAAGGGACTCCATTCACTATCTAAAAATAAGCAAATCTATCCTTCTATTGTGTAGAAAGTTTATGGTTTCCATTGGTGCAAATCCAATCACCTGAATTTAAGATGAGAAACAATTCTCCATTGGTAGCAAATGGTTATCCATTAAGCGGAAAAATCTTATTGAAATTCAAAAAAAAAAACAGAAAAATGAAGTTATCGCTCGGTCAAGAACGGAGTACGAGGGTCAGCTACCCAGCAAACTTTCATAATTAAATACCGTTACTGTATAGGTGGATCTCTTTGTGAAAGACCTATTACTGGATAATTCATGGGTAGAGCCAAAGAGTGTGGTGTGAACTATACAAGTTACCAATAACATTGATGAAATATTAAATGAAGCCAAAGGCTCCGGTGTATAGAGAAGACCTCGCCGTTTAAGAAGTAACCATAGAAACGAGGAAACCCACTATTTATTTATTGATTTAATTTCTATTTCTTTTTTTTGACTAGATTTTTGACACCTAGCAAAAGAAATTTTCCTATTTCTTTCATATTTCGCAGTAAAATACCAAAAAATCGTGGTCGGGAAGGTTATAGTAGCCAAAGCCATTGGAATTTTGATTTTATACATTGGAAAAATCCGTTTGGTTATTAGTTATTAATAGGCCAAGACGGGAAAAATAATAACTGAAAGAAAAAACTCAATTAGTTATTTGTCAAAATTTTATTTATTCAATGACTAGAGTTAAACGCGGATATATAGCCCGAAAACGTAGAACAAAAATTCGTTTATTTGCATCAAGTTTTCGAGGGTCTCATTCAAGACTTACTCGAACGATTACTCAACAGAAAATAAGAGCTTTGGTTTCAGCTCGTCGGGATAGGGATAAGCAAAAGAGAAATTTTCGTCGTTTGTGGATCACTCGGATAAACGCAGTAATTCGAGAAAAAGGAGTATCCTATAGTTATAGTAAATTAATACATGATTTATATAAGAGGCAGTTGCTTCTTAATCGTAAAATACTGGCACAAATAGCTATATCAAATAGGAATTGTCTTTATATGATTTCCAACGAAATCAGAGAAAAAGTGGATTGGAAAGAATACACCGAAATAATTTAAATGGGGTTCCCCGGAGAATGAACTCCGGGAGGGTGGAGTTGGAATCAAAATTACTCTGAGAAATGCGCTTAAAGTAGTCAAAATGAATGAACACGTTCAATAAAAAAATCTTTTTTTCCGATTCGTTTTTTTTTTACGACACAGAAATCTGGATTCTCAGATTTGTCAAAAAAACACGAATTCATGTTTGAGTTCGGATTGGAATTCTGATTGAAGTGAACAAAAAACAAGCCTATTTATTTCTGGTTCTAAGACCGGTAGTTCTAGTAGTCGACTCAATTCTTTCAAATTGTTTCTCATTATTGAGAAAAGGTAACAAAGATAAAATACGAGCTTGTTTTATAGCAATAGTAATTAATCGTTGTTGTTTCAAGGTCAATCTATTCACTCGTCTAGATAATATTTTTCCCTGTTCACTAATAAATCGACTAATTAAACTCATGTTTCTATAATCAATTCGATCCCCCGATTGAATCGGGGGCAAACGCCTACGAAAAGATCGCTTGGATTTAAGAAAGGGTCGCTTGGATTTATCCATGGTTTGTTTGTTTAGTTTATTTCTTATCCCGAAAATGCTATTCCTTAAAAATGCTATTCCTTAATTGTCATTTGAACTCCAAATAGGATTTATTTAAGTGCAATATCTTCTAGTTATATTTCAATGTGTTCTATATAATGTCATTTTTCCCCTTTCAAGGATAAGACATCCTTGGTTCAATCTATTTCTTTATTTCCCCATGAATCATATGTTTGTAACAATAGGGACAGAATTTTCTCAATTCTAATCGATTGGGCGTATTGTGCCGGTTCTTTTGAGTAATATATCTGGAAATACCCGTTGATACCTTCTTAACACCGTTTTGTATACAACTGGTACATTCCAAAATGACCGCTACCCGCGCATCTTTCTTCTTGGCCATGAACCTCCTTTGGATTTTTGATTTACTCAACTCTTCTATTTGAATTCGAAATGAAGAAAAAGAAAGGAAGGAAAAAATAGAAGTTATTAACTTGAAATCCAACTCTAAAAGAAAAAGATAAAAATCAATTAAATCAAAGCAAAGCCCAAAGTCATACATAATAAATAATTAAGTAAGACAATGATAATGAGTTCGTTCGAAAATCTATTTAACTCCGAAGGGTAGTTAAAGATCTTGTATTCTTGCCCTAGACCGCGACTTTCCTACTCTACCCCCACGTTTAATTCGAATTTGAGACTGAGTCTCGCAGAGGTTGAATCCACTTTTATTCTTTCTCTTTCGTCCCTTATTCTAAATTCGAAAAAAGGGAAAAAAGAGAAAATAAGGGGGGATTAGTCACAGATATTTGATTGTATTTCTAATCTTCTTCATTCCTTCCGGTGTCAATAGCTATAATGAAAAAAAGGGGAATGTCAACGCATCGGGGAAAAAACGATTAATCTCTATCAATAGACCTGCTAAAGCCCCGAACCATAGCGTACTTAGTACTGGGGCCACGGAGAGATATGTTTTTAGATCTCGCATTGAAAAACCTCCTTTTTTTTTATTTTAATACATAAAGCATATATGATCAGATGCATATGTAATGTAGTTAAGGGCTACTTAGAGTTGTACACGGAATCCCTAATTCCAATTGAAATGTACAACGATCCATAAGATTTCCCCTTCTTATTATTATACGTTAAATATGTTAAAATAGGTTAAATGAGGCCAAAAAAAGACGAAATGGTCAGAAAACTTTGTTTCTAAATGCAGGAAATAGGGATGTGGAAAACAAGACAGGAATTCTCTACAATTACACTGTAGAACAATTGAAGGGATGTGGCGCAGCTTGGTAGCGCGTTTGTTTTGGGTACAAAATGTCACAGGTTCAAATCCTGTCATCCCTACCTATTACTGCCCCTTTGAGCAGTAAGGAGGAATCAACCGAGATCGGTTCAAATTGCGTTGCACGGAATCGTTCATTTTTATGAAACTATAGCATATATGCATATAAATAAAAGGAAAATGGATTCGTTTTAAAAGAAAGAATCTTTTCTTTACATTCTTTTCTATCCTGATAAGAAAGCGCTCTTAGTTCAGTTCGGTAGAACGCGGGTCTCCAAAACCCGATGTCGTAGGTTCAAATCCTACAGAGCGTGATTTTTTCTTCATAGATCCAATTAAAATGAAATGAATTCAGTCGCTTGGACAACAATTCGAATTTGACCTCCTGTGGATTAAAGAAAGGAGGAGGCCAATCAAATTTGAATTAATCAAAGGTCCAACTG